AAGGAGGCAGCGGGGATTCGACTTCCCCTGGGGGTAGGGTACTACAAAAGGAAGTTGATCGTGCATTAATTGAAAATGGAATTGATTTTTCCTGGGTCGATGCCCGAGGGGTTAATGGGGACGGACTGTAAATTCGTTGGCAATATGTCTACGCTGGTTCAAATCCAGCTCGGCCCAAGAATTCGCTCATAGACCGTGAGATGCAAATTTTGTCTTTCTGAAGCGCACGATACGTGGGAATAAAAGAATTCCATTCTATATACATACCTCTTTATTTGTTTTATTTACTTGTTCCAAAAAATTCGGATCTAGAGAATATAATGATCTAGATTCATATCAGTATCTGTAAGTATAAAGGAAAGTCTAAATAAACGAAAAAAGAAATCTTTTTTGATTGAAAAATTGATGATCAATCGATTTGTAAATAAAGAAAGAATCACTAGTAATGTAATTACTGTCGTTCTCACAAAAAAGAAAGTGCATAGTCATGCAGATATCACTATATCACTCGTGTCTCTGTTACAACACGAAAAAAATGGGTTTGAATGAAATCCTAAAAATATTGATGCGGTATACCTTATTTCCCTGGGATTGTAGTTCAATTGGTCAGAGCACCGCCCTGTCAAGGCGGAAGCTGCGGGTTCGAGCCCCGTCAGTCCCGACGGATCCAATAGACACATCAACTCACCTCTCTATTTTCTTTTTCTGGTAAAAGGGGCACAATGAAATTAATAGAATTTCGGTCATTCTCAATAGGGATTTTTTTTCTTTTTTCGTTATTTCTCATCAAACACAACCAAATATTTAAATTTTCATTACTTCAACTAGTACCTATTGGGGGGAGAGAGATCTAATTGGACTAATCCAATTATTGGGAACATCATATTCCGGATTCCAAAGGATAGCGTACTGGGTCTGGTCTTTCAATTTATTGCCTCTATCTAATGGAATAGAGTATCATATGTTTCTCGGGAGCACATACACAACTAGAATTCATTTCTTGTACACTCCAAAAAAAATGGAATTTGAGTTACCCGGAAAAAGACTTTTCAGATGAAAACTCTCTCCCTTTCTAGTTCCGATTTTGGGTAGTCTCAATGACTCAAACTAACTCCTTTTTTTTAATCTATCTCATTCCAATTTTACACCGAACTTTTTTTTAATCTATGCTAGTACTAATCCAAGAAAAGAGAATATTAAAAAAAGAAAGATCAAATAACCACCCCCTTTAGCTTTATTATTCGTGTTATTTGTGAGGTAATGAATAATCGTTTGATTGTCCAAGGAAGGCGGTAGGTTGTAGAAAGAATGTAAAAAAAGAAAAAAAGATTTCTCGATTCGATTACGAATTCAATTTTATATTGAGTATGGATAAAGGATCTTCCTATGTTATACTATTTAATTCGCGACGGCGAAGTGATTTGATAGCCCAGATTTTGTTATTCATAATATTGATGCGATTCAATATCATCGAGATGGAATTCATCCCCTTGAATTTACAGGCGAAATTTTGATTATCTCTATGGGATTAAATCCCGAGTTATTGCGAAGTAAAAACCACTTAGATTATGGAAGTAAATATTCTCGCATTTATTGCTACTGCACTCTTTATTCTAGTTCCTACTGCTTTTTTACTTATCATATATGTAAAAACGGTCAGCCAAACCGATTAATCTGAATGAAACTTGACTTCTTATGTCTTTATCAATGAGAATTATTTAAGAAATAAATATAAATAAAGGATTCCAATTTCGTTTCTTAAATCTTCAATTAAATACGCAGGCTAGAATCAACAGTATTCTATGAGATTTGATAATATGGTAGAAAGGTTGATATATTTCTTTCTACCATATTATCTATTAGATTGGTGGTTTTTTAGTTTATAAAGTTGTACTGTATAAAGATACAGGCTTAATATAGAGCAATCTTCTAAAATATCTATCTTCATATCGATAGAATTCTATCCATAGAATATACATAGGGCCCCAGTTCTATTTCTTTGCTAGATTTCTTTTTTTGATTTGTATTGATTCCGACCGAAATAAAAAAAAAGGGGGGGTAACTCTTACTTTTACGGCTTGAATTCCGAGATTTCTGATTATTTCAAATCGAAATCCCAGTATCTATCGAAAAAAAGAAAATCAAAGAAGTAAAAAGTCTACGGACAGGGCTCCCATTAATTTCATAAAAAAAAACCAGTCATTTTTTTTTAGCATTCCAAACCAAAAAAGTATTTGATTAAATCGCTAACAGAAAGGAGTATGGGAACTTCTTCCAATTTCGAAAAGGAGTAGTAAACCCTACCGATTTGTAACACTTGAACCATGATATGAAATGAGTCGATGTCGATAAAGCATAAATCCAAAAAACAATTGAGAAAGTTTGATTCCTTACCGTAATTACATTAATAGTACTTCTAAAGTCCACTTCTCCCCCATACGACGAGTGAAAGGGAAAATGTAAAGACTACCATTAAAGCAGCCCAAGCGAGACTTACTATATCCATGTGAATTATGTCCCCTATCTGAATATGAAGGAATTATTCCATTCTTGTTCACTAATAATAGTGAAATCCAGGGTGCATAGTCAAAAGGGGATTCTTACTCCCAATTCTTTATTTAATGAACCAATCCAATAAATGCATTTAATTTATAAGAAATTCTTAATACAAATTTTCTGATCATTATGATTTCTAGTCGAATTGGGAAAGATTAAGTACAAGCAAAATATGCAACGACCCCCGTGGACAAGGGAGTCTTACTAATATAGCTATAGCATGTAGGAATAAAAAGATCTATTCTTTTGTTAACCTTCATAATTCATTCATAAAAAAACGGAATAAAAACTATATCTATATAACCAAGGTAAATCATTATCTATCACACACATACCTCTATTTTCTTTATTTCCCATTTTCTTTATTTCCCATTTTCTCTATTTCGTCTCTGTGAAAAAATGGGGAGACAGTCGATTATATTCTTGACTAGGGGTTACTGAACAGAAGTTTTTTTGGCAGTTTTTTTTTCTAAAAACTGAATTTGACAATCAAATATTGATCGAATATCTGAGTATTCAAAGACATTCGGGAGTTTGTAGACCAAAGTTGTTTCTCCACAATAAGTAACAGTTAGACTCCCCTTTGGTTATCTAATTCAAGGCCCAGTCAGTAAATATTCCATTAGTAGTGGAAGGGCTATCAAGACTTCTCGGCTCCCTTCATAGTACGAAAATCTTTTTTTGACTCCTATCAAAAAAAAGTTACAGATCTTTTGAGAATCTCCATATGCTTCGAATCAAGGGGGTATCAACAGCCCCCCTCCCCCTATGCTGGCGAAGATTTCGGTGAGTTATATCAAAAAAAAGAAGGGATTTCAGGTCTTTTGTTGACCAGGCGACACCCAGATTTGAACCGGGGAAAAAAGGATTTGCAGTCCTCCGCCTTACCGCTCGGCCATGTCGCCAAAAAAAATAGATGACAATATTACCCCCTTTTTGGTTTGAGGTGTATTGGATTACTGAACTTCTTTTTTTGTACTGACATCTTGAATCCTGTTTGCCTTAACCAAAAGAAACCATTCCCTTTTTTTATTAGATCCAACCCTTCGATTGATTGTATAGTATCACAAAATACACAATACCTAAAAACTTCCCCTATCCTTTCTATTGAAAGGGAAAATTTCTTTCACAAAAAAAATTCATAATAATTTTGAACCATTAACTATTGACTTGTGGCTTGACTGCGAATTCATGAATGATTTTTAGATTTCGATCTTAAATTATGTTTCCCTAATGACATAAGAAAGTCAAAATAATAACTAATTATTGTTGATTCTTTTCAATCAAAAAATTTTTCTTAATTTCCATTTTTCTCAATTTCGATTATAATTATATATTATATATATTATTTCTATATATTATAGAAAAAAAATTTATATATGTAAAGTAAACTCCGGAACCAGAACATATATAATCCCAGATATAGAATCGGATATTCAAATATAGGGTGCCGATAGGGAATTCTCAGAAAATATCGTACTTCAATTTTTCATTGAATCGATTGACGAAAAAAAGTCTAAATTTGGATAGACCCCCGCCCATGCTGCCCCGAATAGAACAGCAATAAAAGAATAAAAGGGGAGACGGATATATAGAAGATAGCTACACATGTTTAATAAATACAACCCGCTTACCAAGCGTATTTTACGAATTCTAGTAATAAGTAATAATAAGAGAATCGGTCAAAGTTTCTCTTTCTTTTCTCGGCAATTTTTTTTAAATGAAATCCCAAAAACTTTTTCTGATTATTCTATATTTATCTCGGCCAACCGCTCAAATCCCGAATCCGTTTATTTTTCCGGTATCCAATCGATTGGAATATGTAATATCATTATAATAGTAGTAATTGAATCACTTTTGTTCTGATAGAGTATATAGTAAAGCCCATAAATCTAAGCATCAGAATTTTGGTTCCAAGAATGTTTTAGCAATTCCTTTCATCTCTTCTCTTACAAATTCAATTCCGAAATTTGACTTGAGTAGAAAATTCTCGCTATTCCCCATTCATACATATTTCATACTGTCCATATATGGCTGGTATGGAATTGGGTAAAATTTTATGTGATTCAGTAAACAGAATATAAATTCCATCGGCGTTGGGTTGATCTATATGATTCGATGAAGAATGCGCTAAAAATGGGATTTTTCTATAAAAAAAATGGGAAATTCATTTCAAATGTTCCGGGATGGAAATGAGGGAATGGCGACAATACCTGGGCTTAATCAGATACAATTTGAAGGATTTTGTAGGTTCATTGATCAGGGCTTGACGGAAGAACTTTATAAGGTTCCCAAGATTGAAGATACAGATCAAGAAATTGAATTTCAATTATTTGTGGAAACATATCAATTGGTGGAACCGTTGCTAAAAGAAAGAGATGCTGTGTATGAATCCCTTACATATTCTTCTGAATTATATGTATCCGCGGGGTTAATTTGGAAAA